TCTGGGTTTGGAAAAGTGCGGATTTTCAAGAAAGGGAATCCTATGATATGCTGGGAATCCTTTATGATAATCATCCACGCCTGAAACGTATCTTAATGCCTGAAAGTTGGATAGGATGGCCTTTACGTAAGGATTATATTGCCCCTAATTTTTATGAAATACAAGATGCTCATTGAATAATCAGAAACTAATCTTCACTTCTACAACTCCAGATATTCAAAGAATTTTTGTACATTCTCTTCGAGATCAAACATAGTAATTGAAGTTTCATTCACATATTATTTTTTTTTTTTAGTTATTGGGTGGGCTAAATAAAATAAATACTAAAAAAAAAAAAATTAGAGGATTCATTGAGATTCTCAAATTTTGAAGATACTTTTTCGAATGAGCCGAGCCACTAGGATGAAACTAAAAGAGTTCCGCATTATGAACTATGTACCGCGCACATCACTTAGATGGGCTATAGAAAGTAACATAGGAGGAAATGAAGAAATAGAATCTGAAAAAAATATAGAAGGAAATGAAAGAGGATCATATTCTATTTGTACTGTATCTGAAATGAACTTTGGCTATTCCCATCCTTCAACTCCTCTAGACTATACTTTTTCTCTTTCAACTAACTAATTTAGCCTTTCGAATATGTATAAAGTATTAACGTTTTTTTTGAACAAAAGGAGACACAGTATGGACAAATAAAAAAACAAGAGGAAACAAAATGGAATTCTTTTGTATACTTTATATACATATGATATATATAAGGGGTATATCTCCGACATTTAGATGGATAAATATGTATCACGATTTATACTATTAATGAATATGTATGTCGACCCATATCAATTAATTTTTAGAATATATACTCATACAAATTACTCATGTGCCAGGAACCAGATTTGAACTGGTGACACGAGGATTTTCAGTCCTCTGCTCTACCAGCTGAGCTATCCCGACCATTCACGACGCATCATCCTCATTTTATTTTAATATAGGACTTGGGTCTATGTCAATTAGTCAATTAGAAAAACGAAAAAGTATTACAAAGTATTATACAGGATCTAATAGAATTTCTTGGATCTTCAAAAATAAATTTTCAAAGTTTCAGTACAGTACAAGTAATGATATGTATTGTTAATTATTCAAATTTAATGGATTCCTTGCTCAAATCATTTGTACTGTACGCGTATCATATATATCACACACAAGTCTTGTGATAAGAAAAAAATTTTCGCTCAGATCCATTTGTGAAAGAAAAGAGTAGAATGAGAATGAATGATAAATATAACGAATTTTTATTTGAATCGCTAACAAAATGATAAAATGAAAATAAATAATTAGGGAGTCAACCGGGTCGTTTTGGGGATAGAGGGACTTGAACCCTCACGATTTCTAAAGTCGACGGATTTTCCTCTTACTATAAATTTCATTGTTGTCGATATTAACATGTATAATGGGACTCTATCTTTATTCTCGTCCGATTAATCAATTATTAAAAAGATCTATCAGACTACGGTGGAGTGAATGGTTTGATCAATGAATATTCGATTCTTTTTTCAATTTTTAATCGATTCACAACAAGTCTTTCATTTTTCATATAAATATAAAAAAATACAGATTTGGGTCGTCATTAATCATTTTGAGATAGTATTTCAGTACTATACGTATGTATATAGGTTTATCCTTCATCCTTGCTGAAGTTTCGATGGAAGGATTCCTTTACTAACACAATGCAGCCAACTCCATTTGTTAGAACAGCTTCCATTGAGTCTCTGCACCTATCCTTTTTTATTTTCGGTTTATGAAACCCTTGTTTATTTTCATAAAACAGGATTTGGCTCAGGATTGCCCATTTTTAATTCCAGGGTTTCTCTGAATTTGAAAGTTCTCACTTGGTAGGTTTCCATACCAAGGCTCAATCCAATTAAGTCCGTAGCGTCTACCAATTTCGCCATATCCCCTCTTTTTTTTGATGTGATTAAGATCACATCATGATGCCGCCCCCCCCCCCTTTTCTTTCATTTCTATTATGCTGGACCGGTTGAATTCATTAGATACCGGTTCCTATATTGAAAAGTTTTTTCTACTATTTGATTTCTTGTATATTTTCTTTCATCTCTATCGGAGACCCGTATTTGGTCCAATCAGAAATGATTCTATCATTTCTATATCATCAATTCAATATAGATCGCATAACATATATATTATAGTATAATATATATTTATTATACTTATATATGCCCCTATTTCTACCGTTTTTAGCGTGAAATTTTAAATACTTGAACGGTCGATTCTTTTTTTTTTTTTTTCGTCTTAGCTTTCACCTTTCCGAATGAAACCAGAGGAGTGTTTCATTATGATCTGGATTGCGCTTTTATCTTTCATGTTATTCTTAGGGCAGGCCTTCTATAACATAACAAAAAAAAACATTATAACATAACAAAAAAACGAAAAGGAAGATTTGAGTATTATTAATTTTAAATTCAATTAATAGCCATAACTAAAACTAATAAAATGGCTATAACTAACCATTCCGTTAATTTAGAATTAGAAGAGAATTCTAAATAAAATTATTTATTAATTAAATATGAAATTATTTCGAATTATATATAATAAATAATAATATTATAAGATTGTAATATACAATAAATATAGAAATGTAATATACAATAAATATAGAAATAGCAATAAATATAGAAATAGAATAAGATTCTAAACTTAATTACATTACTTTACTCGATTTTATTTAAAATGATATATTTAAATATATTTTCAAATTAAATTAAAATGAAATATATATATTTCTATATATAAAATATATATGATCCATATATAAAATATATATGAAATATAATAAAATTATGTAATAAAAAATAGTAAACATAGAATAGTCAAAAAAATCTTACCATCTAATTAAGCTAATTAAGATATTTATTATTGATAAACATATATTTGAGAAATAGATCAAAATTTGATATCGCGATATTTAATAATATCGCTATATTAATAGGTATGTTCTATAATATTCAAATATCCAAAATATTCAAATATCCAATATGTTTGGAAATTCTAAAATTCTATTTTCTATTCTTCCTTATTTTTGATATTTCTATTTTTCTATATATCATATTTCTTATGAATTTCTATTTTTCTATATATCATATTTCTTATGAAATAGCTAAGAATGAACAGTTAATATCTCAGTAGTTTACTAAATTAGTATACGTGCACAATTTATGTTATGTGAGCCCGCTTAGCTCAGAGGTTAGAGCATCGCATTTGTAATGCGATGGTCATCGGTTCGATTCCGATAGCCGGCTTTTCTCCGTTTGTTTGATTTTTTATTTTTTACATAATTGATAATGTGAAATCAAAGCGAAAAACTTCTTTCCCTTTTCCCAAGGGTCACCCTATCATCTCGTAGGAACTTCCAATTATGAATAAAAATGGGATTGGAGGAGTTCGGTCTCTGTAGAACAAATCAATCAAGAAAAGAACCCTGAATTTTTTTTATTATTATTTTAAATTCTTTTTATTTATATAATACAATTATTTATATACAATAAGGTCCGGATATTGATACAATTCCTCTAATTATTCTTTGTAATACAATACTTCAGTAAATTTCGATTAATTTATCATATTTTAGTTTAGTTTTAATTTTGTTTTATGAAATTTCATAAAAAATAAGGAGTCTTTATGTCACGTTACAGAGGGCCTCGTTTCAAAAAAATCCGTCGTCTGGGGGCTTTACCGGGACTAACTAGTAAAAAGCCTAGAGCCGGAAGCGATCTTAGAAACCAATCGCGCCCCGGAAAAAAATCTCAATATCGTATTCGTTTAGAAGAAAAACAAAAATTGCGCTTTCATTATGGTCTTACAGAACAACAATTACTTAAATACGTTCGTATCGCCGGAAAAGCCAAAGGATCAACAGGTCAGGTTTTACTACAATTACTTGAAATGCGTTTGGATAACATCCTTTTTCGATTGGGTATGGCTTCGACTATTCCTCAAGCCCGCCAATTAGTTAACCATAGACATATTTTAGTTAATGGTCGTATAGTAGATATACCAAGTTATCGCTGTAAACCCCGAGATATTATTACAGTGAGGGATGAGCAAAAATCTAGGGCTCTGATTCAAAATTATCTTGATTCATCCCCCCGCGAGGAGTTGCCAAACCATTTGACTCTTCACCCATTCCAATATGAAGGATTCGTCAATCAAATAATAGATAGTAAATGGGTCGGTTTGAAAATAAATGAATTGCTAGTTGTAGAATATTACTCTCGTCAGACTTAACCCCAACTAAAATAACAAGGGTTCGGACAATTTTGACCTCTCCATTTTGGCTTAAGTAAAGGGACCCGGGGTAAGTAAGGTAAGGGGTTTGATCTGGGGATTTTGATCTCATTCATGTATCATAGATCGGTAGGGGATTTTCATTCCTTGTCCATTTTGCCCAGTATTTTTCGTACCACAGAAGATTTGGATTAGGAATACATAATCGATATCAAAGAAAAGAAAGGTCTAACTGTTGGAGTATACATTCTTATTTGATGCATTGCAGTCAGTAACATTGGTGAATTAGGTGAAGAGTACGGAAAGAGAGGGATTCGAACCCTCGGTAAACAAAAGTCTACATAGCAGTTCCAATGCTACGCCTTGAACCACTCGGCCACCTCTCCTACATAATGATTATGGCCAAAAAACCGAGTTAATAGTGAGTCATTCATATTATTTTGGATAGGTATCTACATTGAATTAAAATTATTAAAAAATTGAACTCTAAAAATAGAAAACTTTTCATCAAAGACAAATCCTTCCGCATAAATCTTTTTTGTGAAAAATTGTAAAATAAAGATATATCTATTCATGTTTGCGAAGATGGGGTTTCCGCCCTTTCTAATATTTATACCGGATTTAATCTCTCAATTGAAACGAATTCAACGATTGATCCATTTTTTTAGACTGTGTTTAATGGATATCTTTAGATCATTATT